GATAGATTTTTTTATTTTTAGATAGTGAATGGAGTTTGTTTTTCCATTCTATCCTATTCATCGGTATTGATCATGGATACTGGAAAAATTGTTTTCTTTCTTTTGGGCTAGCTCATGATCTGAACGAGTCGCACATACACCCTAGTACATGTTCCTCGACGCTGAGGGCATCCCCCAAGAGCGGGGGATTTCGTGACATTTCGGATTGGCTGTCTTGTATTTCTAATAAGTTGTTTAATAGTTGGCATGTTGAATCATATCCATAATATGATGGGCTGGTTTAGATCGATCCTAACCAGATGATTATGAATTACTTCTAGTTAATATTCTATTAAATAAGTTTTAATAGATAGAATATTAAACTTGGTAAAATAAAAAGATAAAATCTCAAATCACGGAGTTGGGCGAAATCCATGCTATTTTCATGCAACCGCTACAAGATCAACAATTCCATAAGCTTGGGCTTCTGTTGCTGACATAAAAACATCTCTTTCCATGTCTTCGGATACAACCCATAAAGGTTTACCCGTTCTTTGTACATAAACCCTTGTGAGGGTTTCACGCAGTTTCAGCAGTTCTTCCGCTTCCAGGATAAATTCTCCCGTTTGTGCCTCATAAAAAGAACTAGCAGGTTGATGGATCATTACCCTGATGATATAACATAATAAAAGGTTCCTCTATCTCGCATGATGAAAGGAAGAGAAAAGAAAGAAAGATAAAGAATAACAAACAAAAAAAAGATAGAATTGAACAACCGTACAGGCATCTTTTGTGCGTTGCATACGGCTCTACAATCAAATTGACCCTTACCTTCCATCAAAGACAGAGAAAAATAGGATCTATCAGACCCATATCGGTAAATGATCAAATTACCACCCTTCCTTTCCAAGGAGTTTAAAAATACTATGATGGCTCCGTTGCTTTATATATTTATGATTTTTTTTGTCTGTGATTCAGCAATCCCAAAGTTTCTTTTTGAGCCGATCAAATAAAATAAGGAAAAAATAATCTTATTTTATTTTTTATTTTCGCACTCTTTCATAACATATGTTAAAAGTCCTCTAGTGTGAAAACAAAAAAGTTTGTGACGCTGAACTGGACTCCCGATAGATAAGATAAAATCGGAAATACCTTTAATCTCATACTACTCTTTCGATACATAATCGAATGTTTTGAAAAAACAATAAAAAACTTTCTCATATCGAATTCAAAGTGCCATGCTATTATTACTTAATATTCATATTTCATATGGCGAAGGCATAGTCTTTTTTTTTTTTTTCTCTCAAATAAAAACCTCATTGGCGCCAAGCGTGAGGGAATGCTAGACGTTTGGTAATTTCTCCTCCGACTAGGATAAAAGATCCCATTGAAGCGGCTAATCCCATGCATATTGTATGTACATCTGGTCGCACAAATTGCATAGTATCATAAATAGCTACTCCGGGTATTACCCATCCGCCAGGAGAGTTTATAAACAAATACAGATCTTTGGTATCATCCTCGATACTGAGATATACCATAAGACCAATAAGCTGATTCGATATTTCACTATCAACCTCTTGGCCTAAAAAAAGTAATCTTTCTCGATAAAGTCGGTTGATTAGGGTAAAGTTGTATCCCTTAGGAACCGTACATGCATCTTTTGACGCATACGGTTCAAAAAAAAAAATTGCGAAAAAAAACGAATCAATGTGTAGATTCCAGTCCTCTTTCTTTTTTCATAGCAGGTTTCTAACGAAAGGACTTTTTCTTCGATTTTTCAATAAAGACGAGTTTTGACTCCTTTCCTTATAATAAAAAAAAAAGAATTCACTAAACTTATCGAATTAACTTCTCATTGATGTATTGTTTCATCGAGATCCAATCCAAATCACGATGTAATTTTCTTGTTCTTGAATGGGCCTCGTTAATCTTTTTAGGTTTATGCTCTACTCCGGGTAAAGATCCGCCCGATTTCTATTTGCACATATAGGACAAATGCTCTCATTACCATTTCTTGTTGTTATGACTTTCTTTTTTTTTCAATTCATTTCATGCCTTCCGCCAAATATTTGATGTATTCATCCATTCGATTGATTAACATTGATTAATTGAGACCGCTTCTCTTTCCAAACGGGATCTCTTTACAAATAGGAATTATTTATGATACAAGTAGTAATCATAGATATATTACCAATTGGGTTTTTCTAAACGGAGCCTGGATACTTCATTTTATTAGCCCAACCAACCCAACCATAAATCATTCTAATTGATAATAGTAATCTGAATCCCCCCAAAAAATGGATTTGATTTAATAGTACCTCACGCTCCAAATTTTTGATGATTCAATTAATCTTTCTTGGGCGAAACCGAGGATATCTCGATCGGGGGAGATAACGGGGAAATCCCATATGACCCAATATTTCTGACAAGTCGCGCTATACGTCAACCCAAGATGCATCTTCCTCTCCAGGACTTCGAAAAGGTACTTTTGGAACACCAATAGGCATTAAATGAAAGA